TTGTTTCAAAAGACCAATCCTAATTGAATATTGAGCCATAGCATAATGAAATTCATTTGATTGATACATGTACCCACCAACCAATTCAACATAGATCAAAGATATTTCATTGATAAAGCAACTTGTCGATAAAAACAATTTTGCAAGCATTTATAGATACCTATCCCTCTTCTCATATTTCAAAATTGATCTTTTTTGAATTTCCTGAGTTTCTTGTCTTAGTATGAGATAGAACTACCTATAACCTTATAATAATGATTCAATGACTGATTGAAAGTATGAGAAATGGAGTTTAATCAACTTTTATGACATATAGCAGAGCAATCACTTATTAGTTTTAGAATATTTAGAATTTTGAATGTTTTTTTTTTAAGAATTTACTTCTAATTACTATTTTCATTTTTTATTATCCAATTTTATATTAATTCATAGTAATATATAGAATTGATATATAATTAATATCACTCTATTAAAAAATATTATAATATTTATATATCACTCTAATTATTTTAACTATAAAGATATAAAATAACTATAATTAATGAATCTATAGATTCATTAATTCGAATATTCATTTTCTAATTATAATAATAATATTTATTTTATAATAAATAATAAAAATTGAGTAATATAGATTATATATAATCTATATCAAATTCTATATACTATATATAAATTAACTAATATAACTAATAAATAACAATTGAAATTTGAAATAAAAGATCAAATAATTTTGATAAAAATCCAATTTTTTATAGAATTCAAAAATGGTAATTAGAATGAACCATTCATAAAATAAATAAAAATGACAAATTATAAAATTCTATGGAATCATGAAAGACATAAAAATCCTTTGAATTGATTCACATTATTCCATTTTATTTATATTGACAATTTCAAAAAACTATTCATACTATGATCATAGTATGATGGCAGTTGGGCAAGTATGCCCCCATCGTCTAGTGGTTCAGGACATCTCTCTTTCAAGGAGGCAGCGGGGATTCGACTTCCCCTGGGGGTAGGGTACTACGAAAGAAAGTTGATCAGGAATTATCAAAAAAAAGAAGCCTAGAATGGATTCTTCTTGGGTCGATGCCCGAGCGGTTAATGGGGACGGACTGTAAATTCGTTGGCAATATGTCTACGCTGGTTCAAATCCAGCTCGACCCACTAATTCGCCGATCCACCATGAAAGGTTATAACCCCTTTTTTCTTCTTCATAAATTTTGGATACGGAAGAATAAAAAAAAGTCCGATTTCTGTTTTTTTTTTTCAAAAAATTATTATCTTAATAATGATCTCGATTTGGATTAGGATCTGTAAGTATCAAGTTTAAGAAAAGAATAACGAAAAAAAAAACTCTTTTTTTTTTTTCGTTATTCTTTGAAAGATTGATTTGATTAGCAATCAATTTTGCAATAAATAAAAATGACTAATAATCTATGCTCCTCTCATTAAAGTAAAGTGCATGTCTGTGTGTATATCAATACATTACTCGCGCCTCTGTTACAATATGTAGATTTTCATCTACATAGAATCTAAAATCTACATAGATCCACATAGAAGAGGTTTGAAGGCAATGAAATCATAAACATATATGTTGTACATTTTTTTCCCTGGGATTGTAGTTCAATTGGTCAGAGCACCGCCCTGTCAAGGCGGAAGCTGCGGGTTCGAGCCCCGTCAGTCCCGACACGGATCCAAATCCAATCAAAATAGATATATCAATTCATCTCTTACTTTATTGGAAAAGAGAGAACAAATAACATAACAGAATTTTCGGATCTTTCTTGTTTTATAGTTTTTATATTTTATTTTTTCACATTTATTATGAAACCAAACAAATATGGAAATTTGCAATTCTTTAAGAAGTACTTTTTCATGGGATAAAGGCATATGTAGATTAGTACAATTATTGGTAGAATCATATTCAGGATTCAAACAATAGATACCAGAATGGGCCTGGCTTTTTGAATTACTTCCGATTGTGGGAGTACTATATGTTTCGGGTAGCACATACAAAAATTCCATTTGTACGATACAAAATCAATTTCACCAAAATCAATTTCACATAGTTACTTTGATAGAATTTTTCATATTAAAATATCTTTCCGATTTTGTGTAATCTAAATTATTAATTAAAATTACGAATTTGAATTTTAAAGAATCTATCTCATTCAAATTTCACACTGGACTTTTGATATATATGTCCCATTCCTAATTCAAGTAAAGAGGATATTACTAAAATCAAACAAGGATTCCATCTCTTTTAGCGAAGGAATTTTTTATTATTTTTTTAGTTTAAGTTGAAAAAAGTTTTTTTTTTATGATAAATAAAATACTAAAAGAAACAAATTTTTGATTGGATCAGTAATAAAATTTAGAATTTGGTATGGATAAAAGATCTTCCTATGTTATACTATTCAATTCTCGACGATGAATTGATTTGATAGTTCAGATATTGTTATTCATGATATTCTAATAGGATTCGATATCATCGCGATGTAATTCATACTATTGAATTTACAAGCCAAAGATTTCTCATTTCTATGGGATTAAATCCTAAGTTATTGCGAATAAAAAAAAAATGAAACGATGAAATTATGGAAGTAAATATTCTCGCATTTATTGCTACTACACTGTTCATTCTAGTTCCTACTGCTTTTTTACTTATAATATACGTAAAAACAATCAGTCAAAGTGATTAATTTGAATTAAACTTTACTTTTTAGTTCTTATCAATGACTGAAGAGAATAAAACGAAAATCAAAAGGATTCCAATTTAGCGTCTTAAATGAAATGAGTGTACTAGAATTATAAGTATTCTACGAGAGCAGTATTCTATGAGATCCGATAGTATGGTAGAAAGATATCTATGAATCCTTCTACCATACTAGCTATTATAGTTATTGGAGTGTGTAAAGTTCTACTGTATAAAGATAAATATACAGGTTGAATATAGATCAACCTACAATATATATCTTCATATTCATATAGATTAATTCCCTATATCTAATGTTAATGTACATAGTATCCCAATTCTATTTCTTTGCTTCATTTATTGATTTCATTTATGTTTATCTTGATTCTAATCAATCGCGAAAGGCAACTCTTACTCTTATGATTCTAATTCATAGATTTATGATTCTTTTCAATATGAATCCTGATATCCATCCGAAGAATCAAATCAATGATGGAAAAAAATGTTATGGGCATATAGTAATAAAATAATATTTTATTACCACTCTAAAGAAGTAATTGATTGAACAATTTGAAAATGATAGCGGGGTTTGGTTCCGTGGAAAGGTCTTCTCTTCGGATTTCAAAAATCATTAGCAAACCCCATCTTTAACGTTTTAAGCATGATATGAAATGAGTTCCATAAAGCAAAAAAAAGCATAACTAAAATAATTAATAAAACGAGTGGTAAGCATGCAATATGTGAGTGACTAGCCCGAGGAAATATCTTATTACGCGGAGCATCTTATTGGACAACCACGATGTCTATGTTCTTTTGGGTCGAAAGTATATATACATTTTCAAATTACTAAGCAAAACTTTTTTCTTTGAACAGTAAAAAAGGGAAAAAACAAATAAAAGAAAAAAAAGGCTCGGCAGAACAATCTATAAAACAATTGATACAGTTTGAGGTTGATTCCTCAATTAGTAGTACTTCTAGAGTCCACTTCTTCCCCATACTACGAGTGAAAGGGAAAATGTAAAGACTACCATTAAAGCAGCCCAAGCGAGACTTACTATATCCATGTAAATTATGTCCCCTATCTCTATGAATATAAAATAATTATTCCATTATTGTTCACTAATAATAGTGAAATTATTAGTGCAGAGTCAAAAAAAAAATTCAGGCACAACACCATTCACCATTGATGAAACAATCAACTAACAAACAAGTTCTTATATGATTTTGAGTCTAATGGAAAAGCTTGGTCTTTCTTTTGTTGCCCTCTATTTAATTTTTTTTTAAGTAGATAAGTAGAAAAGTTGAGAATCAAGCTAGATCACACATACCTATTCCTTTCTCATTTGATCTAATCTTTACCGTCTCCTAATTGTTTCATAGAGTCGCTCGGGAGACGGCCTATTCCATTCGTGACTGCGGGTTACCAAAAAGAAGGAATTCGCTTTTTTACTTAATATAACTTTCTAAAAAGTTATAGAACAAAATAGATAATTCTATTGAATAGAATAATAATTGAATCCGGGAACAATCAGAGATTTTATTTTCATAAGTATATAAAGTATCTTCCGCTTTCCGAAACTAAAATAGATCCCCTATACATATATCCAATCTCATTTTAGAACCAGTCAGCAGTCACTACATTAGTAGTCAAAAGACTATCATATCAAGAGTTAATGATTCCTTTTCATTATTAGAATCTTTCCTTGAAGCCTAGACGCAATGATTTATAGCATTTTATTTTAGAAAACCAAATCCCTAACGCGGATACTGCGAATCAAGGAAATAAAAAGAGTCCTTTTCTTCCACTTGCTTCTGCTGGAAAAAAATGCAAGTTATATTAGTAAAACTAAAGAGAGAATTTCAATTCTTTTTTGGATGAGGCGACACCCGGATTTGAACTGGGGAAAAAGGATTTGCAGTCCCCCGCCTTACCGCTCGGCCATGCCGCCAAAACGATACAAAATATATGAGAATAGTCCTCTTTTTTTTTTTATGTGTATCTGCAATCCTGTTTTCCTTTATTTTTTTTCCTAAACTCAAAAATAAAATATAAAATAAAGGCCTTCCTTTTTTTTTTTCTATTGAAAAACCAAATATGTATTTTCAGTCACAAAAGAAAATATTCAGGAGAAATGGGAACCGTTAACTATTGACTGTAAATTGATGAACGATTCTTGCATTTTAATTGCAAATTGTGTTTCTCTAATGATATATATAATATAATTCAAAAAATTACCAAATGGATACCTAACTAAATCTTAATTGATACATAATCAATCTGTACTAATCAGTATTAATT